ATATGCATTGTTTTAATAGTGTAATAAACATATCTTGAGTTTTCTAAAATCAGGAGTAAGTCTATGTGCTCATGGAGCTTTACTATGGTTCGTTTTAAATATTTCTAGTGTAATGCTTTAAGTAAGTTGTGCAAATGCATGCATCATTTTAATAGTGTAATAAACATATCTTAAGTTTTAAAAATGCACTACTTGGGGTCTTTTCTGTTTACGGGGGGGTTTACAGAAGTGTTAGTGATCCCAGGAGTGTGGGGGGGGGTAGGGGGGGTTTACGCGTTTAAACCTTCAAAGTAAACCATCAAAAGGGGGTCGTATAAGGATAAGTTAGGGGAAATTCTCACACCTTATGTCCTTGATATAGTAGTATGTAATTCTTATGAGAAAGTCCTTTATCATTGGACTTTCGTTACTTCTAACAAGGAAATGTTCAACCTTGATTATCATTACTGTGTGCACTCTGAAATGTCAAATGAAAGGAAACCAAAAAAGAAGAACCAGCTACCCTCTGGAGTGAACGCTCGGCTTGGTGGGTAACGAGTCGTATGTGTTCCACCATTAACTTATGTAAGCGTCAATGAAAGTGTGAGGAATAACATCAATTCATGGCCCTGAAGTAGGAACCAAATGCCAGGAATAGTTCACTAAGTGAAACCCCCACAATTATTGCCCCTCACCTTCAATAATAGTATGCATTATAGAGGTCGCGGTTGGTCGGTTCTCACTACATTAAGAATTTTGGGAATTACTAGATGGTGAGTCCTCGTATAATCTTACCATATGACTGTTGTGATAGATCTTAAATTTCGCCTGGTTAAGATATTTTAAATGCTTAATGTACTATCCTGTAGGTTTATGTATGCCTTAGTATTATAATTGACTTGATAGTGGTCAATTTATGTATGTTGATTAAACATAGATATGCATATCAATCATTGGGTATTATGGTTAATACTATTATATGATGATATTACATATATGCATTAAAAAATGCTATGCAAAGAATAGTTTAGTTTAGAATCCTAGCTTTGGGAGTTAGGGGTGGGAGTTAAAATCTCCCTTCTTTGAGCAGTAGGGAGGATTTTAACCTCCGGCATCCGGTTTACAAGACCGGCGCTCTGAGGCTGAGCTACTAGTGCAGGATCATTCGAGGGCTTTATTCTCCAGTCAGCCTGCTAAGGGGGTAAGAACTAAGAAGAGAAAGAAGTACAGGAATGATGCTACTTGTCCAATGATAATAAAGGGATGTTCAACTGGCATTCCTCCGATTCATGTTAAGATAACAACGTCGGCTACGAGAGCTCAGAATAGGAATTGTGTCAGAGGGCGGAACGTTAGGCTTCGTTGCTTTGATGTGTGGAGAATGGGTACAACTATAAGGACGAGGATGGATGAGAGAAGGGCTAGGACACCTCCAAGTTTGTTTGGAATTGAGCGAAGGATGGCATATGCAAAGAGGAAATATCACTCTGGCTTAATGTGTGGAGGGGTAACTAGGGGATTGGCGGGGGTGAAGTTGTCTGGGTCTCCAAGAAGGTTGGGGGAAAATAATGCTAGGGAGGTGAGAGCAATGAGGAGTGCTGCGAAGCCTAAGAGATCTTTGTACGAGAAGTAGGGGTGGAACGAGATTTTGTCTGCGTCGGAGTTCAGGCCTAGGGGATTATTGGATCCTGTTTCGTGGAGGAAGAGGAGGTGAATGACTGTTGCGGCGGCAATTACGAATGGGAAGAGGAAGTGGAAGGCAAAGAATCGTGTAAGAGTGGCATTATCTACTGAAAAGCCACCTCAGATCCATTGTACAAGGGTATTTCCTACGTAGGGAACGGCGGATAAAAGGTTGGTAATAACAGTAGCACCTCAGAACGATATTTGTCCTCAGGGAAGAACATAGCCTACGAAAGCAGTTATTATCACGAGGAGAAGGAGAACAACTCCAATGCTTCATGTTTCTTTCTGGAGGTAGGAGCCGTAATAGAGGCCGCGGCCGATGTGCATGTAGATGCAGATGAAGAAGAAGGATGCACCATTAGCATGAATGTTACGAATAAGTCATCCGTAGTTTACATCTCGGCAAATGTGAGCAACGGACGAGAAGGCTGTTGCGATATCTGAGGTGTAGTGCATGGCCAAGAATAGTCCTGTAAGGATTTGGGTGATTAGACAAAGGCCCAGAAGGGAGCCAAAGTTTCATCAGACGGAGATGTTAGAGGGGGTTGGAAGGTCGACGACTGCGTCATTTGCGATTTTTAGGAGGGGATGAGTTTTCCGAAGGCTTGCCATTAGGGTTCTTGTAGTTGAATAACAACGGTGGTTTTTCAAGCCATTAGTCCTGGTTAGAATCCTGGCAAGAATTATGACTTATATTATGTCTTTACTTTTATTGGGTCTGGTATTAGGGTTAGTTGCAGTTGCTTCTAATCCTTCCCCTTACTTTGCCGCCTTGGGACTGGTGGTGGTGGCGGGCATGGGGTGTGGGGTTTTGGTGGGTCACGGGGGCCCGTTTTTGTCGTTAGTCCTGTTTTTGATTTATTTGGGAGGAATGTTGGTAGTTTTTGCGTATTCAGCAGCACTTGCTGCTGAACCTTACCCTGAGAGTTGAGGAAGTCGGCCTGTTGCGATGTACATACTACTTTATGTTGTAGCGGTAGTGCTAGTTTCTGGCTTGTTTTGAAGTGGGTGGTATGAGTCTTCTTGGGTGTCGGTAGATGAGCTCGGGGAGCTGTCCGTGTTTCGAGGGGATACCGGGGGAGTTGCTTTAATGTATTCTTTGGGAGGAGGAATGCTCGTTATCAGTGCTTGGGTCTTGCTTCTAACGTTATTTGTGGTGTTGGAGCTAACGCGTGGGCTAAGTCGGGGGGCGCTTCGGGCAGTTTAGAAAATGAATAGAAGGGTGGTGAGAGCAAGGGTTAAGAGGAATAAGGTTAGGTATGTTTTGATTACACCTTGTTGTGTGTTGCTTGTTGTTGTAACTAGAGGAAGGTTTAGGGAAGCCAGGGCTTTTGGCCCCGTTTTTTCTAATCAGGTTTGGTCAACTGTTTGGCTAGCAATAGTTTGGCCTAGGGCTAGGCCAAGCTTAGGGGTAAGGCGGTGGATGATCGCTGGGAAGAAGCCTAGTATATTGGAGAAGTGATGGGAGGTTAACTGAGGGGTAGTTTTAAATTGCTTGTTTGTTAGCGAGGCTAGTTCTAAGGCAATAAGTAAGCCGAGAATTGTGACGGTTAGGGCGGCTAGTTTAAGCAGGGGGTGTATAGTTATCACNGGGTGTTTTTAAAGGTAAAACACTTGAAGTAATTAGGAGGCCTGCAACGATGCTACCTCAGGCTAGTCGTTTGATGGGATTAATAACTGCGGGGTTGTTTTCGTTGATAGGGGAGAGGGAATTAAATCGTGGGTGGCCTATGGAAACAAAGTAAACAACCCGGAGGCTGTAGATGGCTGTGAAAGAGGTGGCAATAAGAGTTAAAGTTAGGGCTCAGGCGTTAAGGTGGGATGTATTTAGTGCCTCAATGATGGCATCTTTTGAGAAAAATCCTGCCAGAAAGGGGGTGCCCGTGAGGGCTAGGCTGCCAATAGTAAGGCAGGAGGATGTGAAGGGGGTGAGGTGATGCATTCCTCCTATCTTGCGAATGTCTTGTTCGTCATTTAGGCTATGAATAATTGAGCCGGAGCAGAGGAAGAGTATAGCTTTGAAGAAAGCATGGGTGCAAATGTGAAGGAAGGCAAGTTGTGGTTGATTTAGTCCAATGGTTACTATCATTAATCCAAGCTGGCTGGATGTTGAGAAGGCAACAATTTTCTTGATGTCATTTTGGGTTAGGGCACAAGTGGCGGTAAATAGAGTGGTTAGGGCGCCTAAGCATAAGCATACGGTCAAGGCAGTCTGATTGTTTTCCATGAGAGGGCTCATGCGGATAAGTAGAAAGATGCCTGCTACGACTATAGTGCTTGAATGTAGTAGGGCGGAGACCGGCGTGGGGCCCTCCATGGCAGAGGGGAGCCATGGGTGTAGCCCGAATTGGGCTGATTTGCCGGTGGCGGCAATGATCAGACCTAGAAGGGGGAAGGTGAGATCAAAATCTTTAGCAGATGCAAACATTTGTTGTATTTCTCAAGAGTTGAAGTTTATTGCTATTCAGGCCATAGCAAAGATTAGTCCAATATCTCCGACTCGGTTGTAAAGGACCGCTTGGAGGGCGGCAGAGTTTGCGTCGGCCCGTCCGTATCATCAACCAATAAGAAGAAATGATATGATGCCCACTCCTTCCCAGCCAATGAAGATTTGAAACATATTGTTTGCTGTCACCAGGATAACCATGGCGATCAGGAAAACAAGGAGGTATTTGAAGAATCGATTTATGTAGGGGTCTGCGTGTATGTATCAAGATGCAAATTCAAGAATAGACCAGGTGACATATAGTGCGATGGGGGTAAAAATAATTGAGTAGTGGTCAAATTTAAAACTAATGTTGACGTCAAATGATTGAGTATTCATTCAGTTTCAGTTAGTAATAATCATTTCGGCTCCTTCATTTAAAAAGAGGAACAGGGGAAGAAGGCTAATAAAGAAGGCTAGTTTTACTGCTGTCTTTACTTGGGTAAGGGCCCAGTCACTTTCTTGGGGTCGAGGTGTAAATGTTGTGAGTACGGGGTACAGCAGAAGTAAAAAGATAAGGATTAAGCTGGATGTTATTATAAGCGAAGTGGGGTGCATAGCTGCTACTTGGATTTGCACCAAGAGTTTTTGGTTCCTAAGACCAATGGATGAACTGTTATCCTTTAGGAGCGGGCCGAGTGAGCCCTGGGGTTTAACCAAGGTGGCGAAAATTAGCAGTTTTCGTTGCTACGAGCCTCTCTCGGTGGATAAGGGGGTTTCAACCCCTGTTTTTAGAATCACAATCTAATGTTTTCGTTAAACTATGTCTACAAGCGGCTCAACCTCAGATTAGTTCGGGCTTGAGGGTAATTAATAGCAGAGGGAGAAGGTGGAGGGCTATGAGCAGATGTTCTCGAGAGTGAGAAGGATCTAGGGCAATAATATGTGCTGGGAGAGGGCCTCGTTGGGTTATGAGGAACATGTAGAGGGAGTAACCTGCGGTAATTAGTGTTCCGCCTCCTGTTAGTGCGAGTGTTCATCAGGACCAGTTGAATAGGGATGTAATAATCATCAGTTCGCCCATCAGATTTGGTAAAGGGGGGAGTGCTAGGTTGGCAAGGCTGGCAACAAATCATCATGTTGTTATTAAAGGGAGGGCTATTTGTAGTCCTCGTGCAAGGACTATTGTCCGACTATGTGTGCGTTCATAATTGGTATTTGCTAGGCAAAATAGGGCGGATGATGTCAGTCCATGGGCAATTATGAGGATGAGGGCGCCTGTAAATCCTCAGGGGGTTTGTACAAGAATGCCTCCTACGACTAGGCCCATATGGCTTACTGATGAGTAGGCGATGAGGGATTTTAGATCGGTTTGACGTAAGCAAATGGAGCCTGTTATGATTACGCCTCAGAGCGCAAAAATAATAAAGGGGTAGCTCAATTCTTTGGTTAATGGTTCTAGTATGACCATCATTCGCATTATGCCGTACCCGCCTAATTTGAGTAGAACAGCGGCAAGAATCATTGAGCCTGCAACTGGTGCTTCAACATGTGCTTTGGGAAGTCAGAGGTGCACGCCATAGAGTGGTATTTTTACGAGAAAGGCTAATAGACAACCTGCTCATCATAATTTGTGTGCATAGGTTGTGAGTAAAATAGGGCTTGAGTATTGGAGGGTTAAAAGGGAGAGGGTCCCCGTGTTATTTTGAAGCAGAAGAAGTGCAACTAGGAGGGGTAGTGAGCCTGCTAGGGTATAAAATAGAAAATATGTTCCTGCGTTAAGGCGTTCAGTCTGGTTCCCTCATCGTGTAATAAGAATCAAAGTTGGGATAAGGGTGGCCTCAAATATTACGTAAAACATAATTACCTCGGTGGCGCTGAAGGCCATAATCAGGAAGGCTTGAAGGGATGTCAGAAGCATAATAAATATTCGTTGACGGTTAATAGGCTCATGGGCCGTATGGTTCTGGCTTGCAAGAATTATAAGGGGGAGGAGTCAGCATGTAAGTACAAGCAGGGGGGTTGAAAGGGGATCTGTTGCTATATACAAGTTAAGTGAGGATCAGCCTGTCTCGGACAGGTTTTTTAATCAAGTAAGACTAACTAGTGCAATTACCAGGCTATGAAGAAGTGTTGTAGGCCATAGTCATTTGGCAGGGGTAAGTCAGGTTGTTGGGACGAGCAAAAGGGTGGGGATAAGGATTTTTAGCATTGCAGGAGGTTTAGGCTTTGAAGGCGGTCTGACCCATGGGTGCGGGAGGTGGCTACTAGTAAAGCCAGTCCGGCACTTGCTTCGCAGGCTGAAAATGCCAAGAGAAGCATGGGTGAGGCTGAAAAGTTGGTAGAGTCTAGCTGTAGGGCTCATAGGGAGAGGGCAATAAATAGTGAGAGTATTATTCCCTCTAGGCATAGAAGGGCGGAGAGGAGGTGGGTTCGATGGAATGCTAGGCCTGTCAAGCCTAAGAGGAAGGATGATGAAAAAGCAAAATGAACGGGGGTCATTAGGCGATTGTGGACTTTAACCACAAGTTTTTGAGCCGAAATCAAATGTTTTTCTTAGACTAATCACCTATTCGGCTCAGTCCAGTCCGCCTTGAATTCATTCATAGATTAGGCCTAATGTGAGGAGCCTAGGACGGCAGAGGCTCAGAGGAATGTGGTTAGTGGGCATGTAAGTTGATCGCCTCAAGGAAGGGGTAGGAGGAGGGCAATTTCTAGGTCAAATAGGAGGAAAAGAATGGCAATGAGGAAGAATCGGAGGGAGAATGGTAGTCGGGCACTTCCCAGAGGGTCGAAACCACATTCGTAGGGGGAAAGCTTTTCGTGGTCTGGGCTTATTTGAGGAAGTCAGAAGGAGACGATAGCGAGGACGGTAGAAAGAACAACAGCGATGGTAATAATTGTGGTGACTAGATTCATTATCTTTCCTTGGACTTTAACCAAGACCGGGTGATTGGAAGTCACTTATACTCGTTTTGATACTAGAAAGATTAGGATCCTCATCAGTAGATGGAGATGTATAGGAATAGTCAGACGACGTCTACGAAGTGTCAATATCAGGCAGCCGCTTCAAAGCCGAAATGATGGTCAGATGTAAAGTGGTACTGAATCTGGCGGAGTAGGCAGATGGCTAAAAATGTTGAGCCAATAATGACGTGTAGCCCGTGGAAGCCTGTTGCTACGAAGAATGTGGAGCCATAAACTCCGTCTGCAATTGTAAATGGGGCTTCGTAGTATTCTATGCCTTGAAGGAATGTGAAGTAAAAGCCAAGGAGAATGGTTAGTGTTAAGGACTGGATTGCTTGTTTTCGGTTACCCTCTATAATGCTGTGGTGGGCTCAGGTAACTGTAACACCGGAGGCAAGAAGCACGGCTGTATTGAGGAGGGGAACTTCAAAGGGGTCGAGTGGGGTGATGCCTGTAGGGGGTCAGCATCCCCCTAGTTCAGGGGTGGGTGCAAGGCTTGCATGGTAGAAGGCTCAGAAGAAGCCTAGGAAAAAGAAGACTTCTGATGTAATAAACAGGATTATTCCATAACGAAGGCCTTTTTGAACGGGTGGTGTATGATGTCCTTGAAATGTGCCTTCCCGAGTGATGTCTCGTCATCATTGGTACATTGTTAGAAGAAGAAGTGCTAGTCCTAGGGTTATTAGTGTTGTAGAGTGGAAGTGGAACCAGATTGCAAGGCCGGATGTTATTAAGAGGGCAGCAACTGCGCCCGTTAAAGGTCAAGGGCTGGGGTCGACTATATGGTATGCGTGTGCTTGGTGGGCCATTAGACGTTTTCTTGTAGGTAGAGGCTTAGGAGAAGGACGAAGACGTAAGCTTGAATCATTGCTACGGCAATCTCTAGAAGTGTAAGTAAAAAGAGTAATGCTCCTGTAAGAGCTGCAACTGCTGGTATAAGTGGCAATAAGACAAAGGCAGCTGTTGCGATAAGTTGAATCAGAAGATGTCCTGCGGTCAGATTGGCTGTGAGTCGGACACCTAGTGCTAGGGGGCGAATGAATAAGCTAATTGTCTCGATGATAATAAGAATCGGAATTAAAAGAGTTGGAGTTCCTTCGGGGAGAAGGTGTCCGAGGGCGTGAGTTGGCTGGTTTCGCATCCCAATAATAACGGTTGCTAGTCAGAGGGGGACTGCAAGGCCTAGGTTAAGGGATAGTTGTGTAGTGGGGGTAAAGGTGTAAGGGAGAAGGCCAAGCATGTTGAGGGTAATGAGGAACAACATGAGAGAGGCAAGTAGAACGGCTCATTTGTGGCCTCCGGGGTTTAGGGGAAGAAAGAGTTGACTAACAAATCGGTTGATAAATCAATTTTGAGCGGTCAAGAGGCGGTTGCCAAGTCATCGAGGAGTGGGGGTGGGGAAGAGCAGTCACGGAAGGGTTAGGGCTAGGCCAATCAGGGGGATGCCTAGGAAGAGGGGGCTTATAAATTGGTCAAAAAAGCTTAGTATCATGGTCAGTTTCAGGAGTCTGTTTGGGGTTTCTCTGTACTTTGAGAAGTGGGTTCGTTTGGGAAAGTGTGAGCTAGAACCTTCGGTGGAATAACGGTAAGAAAGACTAGCCAAGAGAAGATTAGGATGGCGCATCAGGGTGTGGGGTTGAGCTGGGGCATACCGCTAGGGGTGGTTGGGGGCCACCATTCTTTAGCTTAAAAGGCTAACGCTATACCCTGTTTAGCTTCTTAGCGAGGCGTCTTCAAGTATTAATGATGATCAACTTTCAAAGTGTTCTAGGGGGATTGCCTCTACCACGATAGGTATAAAGCTGTGGTTAGCACCGCAGATTTCGGAGCATTGTCCATAAAAGACCCCTGGTCGGGATGCAATAAAAGCTGTCTGATTTAGGCGGCCGGGAACTGCATCTATTTTTACACCTAGTGATGGGACTGCCCATGAGTGAAGGACATCTTCAGCGGAAACTAGGACTCGGATAGGGGATTCAACTGGGATTACTATTCGATGGTCAACTTCTAATAGGCGGAATTGGCCTGGAGTTAGGTCTTGGGTGGGGACTATGTAAGAGTCAAATCCCAGGTCTTCGTAGTCCGTGTATTCGTAGCTTCAGTATCATTGGTGTCCTATAGCTTTAATTGTTAGGTGGGGATCATTAATCTCGTCCATTAGGTAGAGGATGCGGAGGGAGGGTAGGGCAATTAGAATAAGAATTACTGCTGGAAGAACGGTTCAGATAATCTCAATTTCTTGAGAATCAAGGATGTATTTATTGGTGAGTTTAGTGGAGACTATGGCTACAATGATGTAAAGCACTAGTGTGCTAATTAGAAAGACAATCATTAAAGCATGGTCGTGGAAATGAAGGAGTTCTTCTATAACAGGAGATGCTGCGTCTTGGAAGCCAAGTTGTAGGGGGTGAGCCATTAAAGTGTACAAGACACGCGGGGCTTCAACCCACACATCTGCCTTGACAAGGCAGTGTAATAACATTTTACTAGTGTCTTATTAAGAAAGTGACAGAGCGGTTATGTGGTTGACTTGAAATCAATTCATGGGGGTTCAACTCCTCCCTTTCTCGTTAATTTGTTCGAACTTGAACAAATGCAGGCTCTTCGAATGTGTGGTAAGGAGGGGGGCAGCCATGCAGTCACTCTACATTAGTTTCGGTCAGTTCTACTGCTAGAACTTCACGTTTGGCGGCAAATGCTTCTCAAACAATGAATAAGAACATGATTACTGCCACAAGAGAGATGAGGGATCCAATAGAGGAGACTGTGTTTCACAGGGTGTAGGCGTCTGGGTAGTCTGAGTAGCGACGAGGTATACCTGCTAGGCCGAGGAAGTGTTGGGGGAAGAAAGTGAGGTTAACCCCTGCGAACATAATGCCAAAGTGGATTTTTGTTCAAGTGCTGTGAAGGGTGTATCCTGTAAATAGGGGGAATCAGTGAACGAAGGCAGCAACGATGGCGAAGACTGCTCCCATTGAAAGGACATAGTGGAAGTGGGCTACTACGTAGTATGTGTCATGAAGCACAATGTCAAGGGATGAATTGGCCAGGACAATTCCAGTTAGGCCCCCTACCGTGAAAAGGAAAATAAACCCGAGGGCTCATAAAAGAGGAGTTTCTCATTTGATTGATCCTCCATGAAGGGTGGCAAGTCAGCTAAATACTTTTACGCCTGTGGGAATAGCGATAATTATAGTGGCGGATGTAAAGTAGGCTCGTGTGTCCACGTCCATTCCAACTGTAAACATGTGATGTGCTCAAACAATAAATCCTAGGAGGCCGATTGCCATCATGGCTCAGACTATACCCATATAGCCGAATGGCTCTTTTTTGCCTGAGTAGTAGGCAACAATATGTGAAATTATTCCAAATCCTGGAAGAATCAGAATATATACCTCAGGGTGGCCAAAGAATCAGAATAGGTGTTGATAAAGGATTGGGTCTCCTCCTCCCGCGGGGTCAAAGAAGGTGGTGTTGAGGTTGCGGTCTGTAAGAAGCATTGTGATGCCGGCGGCAAGGACTGGGAGGGAGAGGAGGAGAAGGACGGCAGTGATTAGTACTGCTCAGACGAAGAGAGGTGTTTGATATTGGGAGATAGCGGGAGGTTTTATGTTAATGATGGTGGTAATAAAGTTGATGGCCCCGAGGATTGAGGATACACCTGCTAGATGAAGGGAGAAAATTGTTAGGTCTACAGATGCTCCTGCATGAGCTAAGTTTCCCGCCAGGGGCGGGTAAACGGTCCAACCGGTCCCTGCCCCAGCCTCTACTCCAGAGGAAGCTAGAAGAAGAAGAAAAGATGGTGGGAGAAGTCAGAAGCTTATGTTATTTATTCGGGGAAATGCCATGTCGGGGGCGCCGATCATTAGCGGGATTAGTCAGTTTCCGAACCCTCCGATTATGATGGGCATTACTATAAAGAAAATTATTACAAAGGCATGCGCTGTAACGATTACATTGTAAATTTGGTCGTCTCCGAGGAGGGCGCCCGGTTGGCTAAGTTCTGCTCGAATTAGTAAGCTCAGGGCTGTGCCTACTATTCCGGCTCAAGCACCAAATACTAGATAGAGGGTGCCGATGTCTTTGTGATTAGTCGAGAAAAATCAACGTGTGATTGCCACAGGTAAGATGGCTGAGTGTTTAAGCGGTGGATTGTAGCCCCATGTACAGAGGTTTGAGTCCTCTTTTTACCAAGCTCCGAGGTGTACTAACATACTAGATTGCAAATCTTGAGAGGTAGGTTAACCCCTACCGGAGCTTTCCCCCGCTCCCCCCGCCGCGGGGGAAAGTAGATGGATGCTCGCTGGTTTGAGCACTTAGCTGTTAACTAAGAGTTTGTAGGATCGAGGCCTGCCTATCTAGATTAAGGCTTTAGCTTAATTAAAGCGTCTGTTTTGCATGCAGGAAATGTGGGTTAATGTCCCGCAAGTCTTATCAGGGACTGGGGGATTTTCACACCCGCTTAGGGCTTTGAAGGCCCTTGGTCTTATGTTAACCTAAGTCTCTTAAAGGGTTAAGAGTGCAACTGCGGCAGGTATAAGGGGCAGAAGGGAGAGGGTAGCTATGGTGGAGATGGCTAAGGGGAATGTTAGCTGTGAAGAGGGTAGGCGTCACGGGGTTGTACCAGCGAGGTTATTAGGTGCTATAGTAAGAGTTATGGCATAGGAAAGGCGTAGATAAAAATATAGGCTTAGGAGGGCGGTTAAGGCAATCAGGGTTGCCGTGGGGGCGAGGTCTTGTTTTGTTAATTCTTGTAAGATAAGTCACTTTGGTATAAAGCCGGTTATTGGGGGGAGGCCTCCGAGTGAGAGGAGAATAAGTGGTGCGAGTGATGTGAGGACGGGGGCTTTAGCTCAGGAGGTGGAGAGTGAGTTGATAGTGGTAGATTTATTTAGTTTAAATACGAGGAAGGCTGAGAATGTTATGATAAGGTATGTGAAAAGAGTTAGAAGTGTAAGGGAGGGCGAGAATTGTATGACCAAAACTATTCAGCCTAGGTGAGCAATTGAGGAGTAGGCGAGGATCTTGCGGAGTTGGGTTTGATTAAGGCCGCCTCAACCTCCCACGAGGGTCGATATTAGGCCTAAGGCAATGAGCATCGTTGGGTTGGCGGCTTGAATTTGGAGGAGGAGGGCAAAGGGAGCAAGCTTTTGTCAGGTCGAAAGAATCAGGCCTGTGGTCAGATCAAGGCCTTGAAGTACCTCAGGCAGCCATGCGTGGACTGGAGCAAGTCCGATTTTCAGTGCAAGGGCAAGAATAATTATTGTGGTTGAAACAGGGTGGGATATCTGTTGGATGTCTCATTGGCCTGTTATTCAGGCATTTGTGGTACTGGCAAAAAGTAGCATGGCAGCCCCAGTGGCTTGGGTAAGGAAGTATTTGGTGGTGGCCTCTACTGCTCGGGGGTGATGGTGTTGTGCCATGAGGGGAATGATGGCAAGAGTATTCATTTCTAGTCCTATTCAGGCAAGGAGTCAATGTGAACTTGCAAATGTGATGGTTGTTCCTAGGCCTAGTCCAAATAGCAGGGTGGCTAAGATGTACGGGTTCATTAGTAAAGGAAGGAATTTAACCAACATTTTCGGGGTATGGGCCCAAAAGCTTAATTTTAGCTGACCTTACTAGGAAGTGGTGTAGTGGAAGCACTGAGAGTTTTGATCTCTCCAGGGAGGGTTCGAGACCCTTCTTTCTAAGGAGTTGGGGGGACTTTAACCCCCATAATTCACTCTATCAAAGTGGCCCTTTAGTTCAGGCACAGCTCCGGGGCTATAGTTGAGGGGGGAGTCCTGCAAATGCGATAGGGAGGGCAAGGTGTCAAATAACTAGTGCTAGCGTGAGGGGAAGGAAATTTTTTCAAATTAGGTGTATAAGCTGGTCATAACGGAATCGGGGGTAGGAGGCGCGGACTCATAAAAATACAATTGAAAGAAGGGCTGCTTTGGTTATTAGGTTTACTGCGGTTAGTTCTGGAATTGTAGGGATGTGGGAGGCTCCTAGGAAAAGCGTGGCGGAAAGTGTATTTATAAGCAGGATGTTAGAATATTCAGCGAGAAAAAAGAGTGCGAAAGGGCCTCCTGCATATTCTACGTTAAATCCTGAGACTAGTTCTGACTCACCTTCGGTTAAATCAAAGGGAGCGCGGTTAGTTTCTGCCAAGGTTGAAATATATCATATTGCGGCTAAAGGTCAGGCTGGGAGGATCAGTCATACGCTTTCTTGGGCAATATTGAAGGTTTGTAGTGTGAAGCCCCCGGTAAAGATGATGGCGTTGAGGAGGATAAGTCCGAGGCTTACCTCATAGGAAATTGTTTGTGCCACGGCCCGAAGAGCTCCGATGAGAGCGTATTTGGAATTGGATGCCCATCCTGATCCTAAGATTGAGTAGACTGCAAGACTTGATAGGGCTAAAATAAATAAGATGCCTAGGTTTAGGTCGATGACCGGGTAAGGTATCGGCATGGGGGCTCAGAGGGTGAGGGCAAGAGTAAGGGCTAGTATAGGGGTAAGGAGGAACAGGACTGGGGAGGAGGTTGAGGGGCGAACGGGCTCTTTGATGAAGAGTTTTACCCCATCTGCAATGGGTTGCAGAAGGCCGTAAGGTCCCACAATGTTTGGACCCTTCCGCAGCTGCATATAGCCGAGCACTTTTCGTTCAACTAAAGTGAGAAAAGCTACAGCTAGCAGAACTGGAACAATAAAGGCTAAGGGATTAATAATATGGGTGATGAGTGTTGAAATCATAGTTAAGGAGAGGGTTTGAACCTCTGTAGAAAGGGCTTAGGCCTTTTGCAGTAACCGGGCTCTGCCACCTTAACATGCCATTTTCTCAGGCAGGTGAGTATGCCCCTTGGCCTATTTTAGTTGCTTTCAGTAGGTGAGGGTGAGGCGTGCCTTAAGCATAGGCCCCCTCTTTCCGGTCCTTTCGTACTAGGAAAGATCATGTCATAGATAGAAACTGACCTGGATTACTCCGGTCTGAACTCAGATCACGTAGGACTTTAATCGTTGAACAAACGAACCCTTAATAGCGGCTGCACCATTAGGATGTCCTGATCCAACATCGAGGTCGTAAACCCCCTTGTCGATATGGGCTCTAAAAGGGGATTGCGCTGTTATCCCTAGGGTAACTCGGTTCGTTGATCGGCGTTGCCGGATCTTGTTGGTCAGAAATTCTGTTTACTAGAGCGGGAGCTCTTAGTTCTAGGAGTAGTACTCCCATTCCACGTGGGGGTTTTTTGTTTCCCCGCGGTCGCCCCAACCAAAGACATTGGAATAGGTCTCATTTGGTTTGGCCCTTTTTCTTGGGGTGTTTAACATGGTCTATTCTGGCGTCTAAAGCTCCATAGGGTCTTCTCGTCTTATGTTCTCATCCCCGCTTCTGCACGGGGAGATCAATTTCATTGACTTGAAAAAGGAGACAGTCAAGCCCTCGTCATGCCATTCATACAGGTCTTCATTTAAAAGACAAGTGATTTCGCTACCTTCGCACGGTCAAAATACCGCGGCCGTTAAATTTATTATCACAGGGCAGGCGGGACCTCTTATATGTTGTTTTGCAAGAGGCGATGTTTTTGGTAAACAGGCGAGGCTTCATGTGTTTGCCGAGTTCCTTCTCTTTCTTTTAGTCTTTCCCGGGGGGCACACCTGTGTGGGGTTAACGGTCAGATATTGGATGTTTTTCTGGTTGTTGCGTTTGTTGTTCAGTACCCTCTTTGTTTGGGGCCGTTAAGGTTCGGTGGGGGGTCCGTTCCGATTTACACGTGTGCAAGGAGAGAGGCGGATGCTCTCTTATTACTCATATTAACATGGTCACCCCCATGTATGCATGGGGCGGCCTGGTAGGATTAGGGGGTTAAGATTGGATCATCGGGATGTGAGGTAAGGAGTATGTTGGAGCTTTGACGCTTTCTATGGGGATGGCTGCTTTTAGGCCCACCGGAACATTTTACCTTATTTTATTATGATCTTTACCCACCTGGTAAAGTTGTATCTTATTTCAAAGGGGCTGTACCCCCTTTGACTAACTCTCGCGGTTTCTTTGGGCGTCAGGAGGGGTAAAGACGAGGGGTGAAGAAAGAAGCCGGGAGGCTGAACTTCTATCCAGTTCTCAGGCAACCAGCTATAACTAAGTTCGGTAGGTCTGTCACCTCTACTCAAAGCTCTTCCCACTCTTTTGCAACAGAGACGGGTGTGCCCTATTAATAGGCTGTCTTGGAGTAGCTCACTTAGTTTCGGGGTATCAAACTAAAGCGCGCTTTGCTTGGGGTTTTCTAGTTAAATCATGATGCAAAAGGTACGAGTTAAAATCTCTGCTTTTTTAGGCTTTACTGAGTTGTTTCATTTCTCTTTCAGCGTTCCCTTGCGGTACTTTCTCTATCGCGCCAGAGTCCCTTTTCTGTCGCCCATACTAAGGGGGAAAAATGATTTGTTTAATAAAAACATTTGTGTATTTGGGGTTATAAATAGTGGTTTGTTGCTTTTTNGGGGGGGGGGGCTAGCTCTTGGGCATCAGGGTAATCCGATTTGCACGGATGAAGTCTCAGTGTAAGGGAGGTGTTTTACTATCTTAACTATACCCTGATTTATCCAAGTGCACCTTCCGGTACACTTACCATGTTACGACTTGCCTCCCCTTTATATCCTATAGGGTTTAGTTATTTAATTTTGTAGATTTGGGGAGAGTGACGGGCGGTGTGTGCGCGCTTCAGGGCCGGTTTCAGCGGAACTCTCTATTTCCTGCTTACTGCTAAATCCTCCTTCGGATGTATGTTTCAAGACATCGTTCGTGTTCCCTGTAATAGGGAATGTAGCCCATTTCTTCCCCTTCCATGCGCTACACCTCGACCTGACGTTTTGGGCTGTGCCAATTTTGCTTACTACAAGACCTTCACAGGGTAAGCTGACGACGGCGGTATATAGGCGGGAAAAACAAGGAGGGGTGAGGTTGAACGGGGGGTATCGGTTCCAGAACAGGCTCCTCTAGGTGGGTCTAAAGCACCGCCAAGTCCTTTGGGTTTCAAGCTGACGCTCGTAGTACCCGGGCGGATAGTGGATGTAGTGCACTATCGATGTTTAGGGCTAGGCATAGTGGGGTATCTAATCCCAGTTTGTATCCTAGCTTTCGTGGGTTCAGGAAATGTAAGGCCACTTTCGTGGTTGAACTTCTTACCCCCGGATGCGTATAACAGCCTAGGGGGCGTTCGGCCTTAGTGTTTAATTTATCTTAACCACTCTTTACGCCGGGGTTTATCAACTTGGGCCTCTCGTATAACCGCGGTGGCTGGCACGAGTTTAACCGGCCCTCTTAGCTTTAACTAAGTCAAGTTTTCACTTATGGCTTAATGTTTATCACTGCTGAGTTCCCTTGAGGGTGTGGCTAAGCAAGGTGTCGTGGGCTAAAATTGGATGTGCCTAATACCAGCTCCTTGTTTCCGGGCAGGAAACTGTAGGGCATTCTCACGGGGGTGCGGATACTTGCATGTGTAAGTCTAGCTAAAGCTGATAATAAAGTCAGGACCAAGCCTTTGTGTCCACGGAGCTTTCTAGGGCCCATCTTAACATCTTCAGTGTTATGCTTTAAGTAAGCTACGCAAAC